CATAAGATATTCTATTTTTCCAAAGAAAAGTGTTCGCTCAATAAAGATTCCAGAAGATATTGATCGTAAATAAGAAGACTGTTTACGAAGAAATAAGAATAGATATTCAAATTCATATACATAAGAATTATGTAGGAACCAAAAGAATCTTTTATTTCTTTTTGAAAAGACGTAAATAGATTTCTTTGAAGTAATCAGACTATTCAAATTATGATATTGGTGGAAAAACAATCGCAAGAAATGCAAAGAAGGAACATCTTTGATCCAGCATTGAAGGATTTGAACCAAGATTTCCAAATGTATAGGATGGGGTATTAGTAGATCTGACACATAATTTAAATGTGATAATTTATCCTCTAAAAAGGGAAATATTGAATGAATAGATCGTAAATTCTGAGATTTTGGTATTCGTTTTTCTTCAAGGGAAGATATTAATCGTGATGAGAATGGAATTTCCAGAATGACTCCAAAAACTTCTGATATCATTTGAGAATAAAAATGAGAAGAAAAAGAATTCTTGTGACCCCAAAATCCATTTTGGTTAAAATCATTCACCGAAGAAATCAAAGATTCCTGTTGGTACATTCGAGTAATTAAACGTTTCACAAGTACTAAACTATATTTATTGTCATAACCGATAATTTCCACAGGTTCGTAAAAAATCAAACTATTGAAGCTATTATAATGAACAAGTGAGTAAATATACTCCTGAAGGAGTAGCGGATAGAGTAAGTTTTGTTGCCGAAATCTATCTTTTTTAAATCTAAATATCCTTGTCATTCTGCCATTTAAATACATTTCTACTGTAACCAAAAAAAGGAGGCACTTCTTGTGTTATGAAATAATACATAGTGCAATATGGTCAGAACGGCGTATGCATATGTTGTGTTTATCTTATACTAAAATACTATTTAGAATTTTAGAATAAACTAGAATAATAATAGAATAAAAGAAGAAATAAGAAGTAAAAGATTATCTAAAAGTAAGAACAAATAAAGAATATATACCCCGGAGACAGAGAGCCCAATCTACAGATCTTTTTGGTTTACCTTTCTATCCAATTTTTGTTTCTTTTCCTTGTTAAATAAAACTAGACTAACAATAAGAAAAAGGGTAAAGATCTTTTATTTTTGCAACCTAATCACTCTTTTGACTTTGGAAAAAGATTCTTTTTTTATCACTATACTATTTCTTAGACACATCCGTCTCCAATCCACAATAAAGAATAATTAGGATTCATAATAAAAAAAAAGAATCAATGGTCCACTCAAAATTCACAAGAGAACCTTTTCCCACATCAGGCACTAATATATTTTTAACGTATAATTAGTAATTTGATTGGGTAATCATTCAAATTAAGAAATGAAGCTCGTTGCTTTTTTGTCTTATTCGAATTGGAGCCATAAGACTCTATCCATTTATTCACTAGACCCAAAATACTTGACTGAACTTTAAAGATTTTAAAAAAAGAAAAATTCTTATTCTATTTATATTATGAGTACTAGAAATCTTCTTTTTCTATGATTTTATTATTCTTTTATTTTTTTTTTTTTACGACATGCTTTTTTTTCCATTCATTACCTTTCAGGATCAGTCGCGGTCTTATAAACTCTACCAATAGTCTAGACGAATTCCTTCATCCAAATGTGTAAAAGATCAAAGATCATAGTCGCAATTAAAAGCCGAGTACTCTACCGTTGAGTTAGCAACCCGGATCAATATGAAGTGTAGATATGATCGAAATAAAAAAAAATCTAGCAAATTCATCCATTTTACTAAAGTGAAGGAAAGAGCCGATAGGGAATGAAATGGGGATAAAAAGATCTATTTATATACGATCAAATTATATTTGTTTGATACACCATTGTCAATATGAATGGACTTTTTAGAAAACAAATTTAAAGAAATTATATATAAATTTGTGTTGTATTTGAAAGAATAAAACTTCGAGCAGAAAAAAAAAGAAGTAATAAGGAAAAGGTATAGATAGAAAAAATATGGCTTTCTTTAAGAAAAAAAAAGAAAGGTACAATACAAATATAAAAAGAAAGGTTACCCCCCTTGTCGAGGGGGTTCCACAAAAATAAGCAAGAAAAAAATATAAAAAAATATATAAAGAAGTATGAATAGAAAAATAAAGGAGTAAACTTTAAATAAAGAATTACACAAAGATAGAGTAACTAGTACCTATCTTTGTGTAATTCTTTATTCATAATTCTTGTTTTTCCTTTCTTTTTTTATCAAAAAAAATTCGAAATTCTTTAAAAAATTCTGCCTTCCTTAAAATATCATAAACAGTTCCTGTGGGTTGAACACCTTTTTCAAGGAAATATAAAATAGCAGGAACATTTGAATAAGTTTGATTCTTTATCGGATCATAAAAACCCACTTTTCGAAGATCTCTTCCTTCTCTTCGGGATCGAACATCAATTGCAACGATTCGATAGATAGCTCATTGGGATAGATGTAGATAAAAGATGCCCCCCTAGAAACGTATAGGAAGTTTTCTCCTCATACGGCTCAAGAAAAAATGATTCTAATTTTTCTAATTTCTAGAATTTCTATTTCTATCTATATAGATAGAAATAGAAATGGATCCATAAAGAATTAGACTGTAATTTGAGCCTTTTTTTCCTTCTTTACAGAAAAAGAAATTTCATTTGTACTCCTAACTCAAGTTGGATAGTTTTGAAAGAGTTCGAAAGTAAATCCTTCGAATTTATTGAGCTGTCTCTACCCTATTTTTTCTCCTTTCGGATCTATTTTTTTTTTTTACTCATTCTGATCCAATTGTTGAGAAAAGTTAAAATAGTGTTTCCTTGTTCCGGAATTTATTGTCTTTGCTTTTCGCTTTGTGAAATCATTGGGTTTAGACATTACTTCGGTGATACTTACTCCTTTTCAAAAAGGCAGCAACATACCTTTTGTTCTTTCTGTAAAAATCATACGAACGATTGATTCCTTTGTAATACACTCTTGATCTAAACAGTTTGAAAATTTCGATAAATTTTACTTTTTTTCATTTCAATTCATTTCAAACTTGTTCAAATTTTAACCTCTCCTTTTATCTATATTTATATATATAAATGATATATTTATATATAAATATATAAATGATATATTTACAAAGTTGGTCTAACTTATTGATTGTAACTAACCCTAGATTATTCCCCCGATAAATGAATGAATCATTTTTGCTCGAGCTCCATCATATGCTATACCTTTCTATACCATTAGTATCTTTATTTAGCAACCCAAGACAAATTCAATCAGGTTCCTAGCAGAACAAACTATGTCGAGACAAGAGCATCTTCATTCGTAGAGAAAATGGTGGATGTCATAATCCACATCCAATCATGTCCTTCAAGTCGCACGTTGCTTTCTACCACATCGTTTCAAACGAAGTTTTACCATAACATCCCTCTCATTTTAATTTTGAACCGTATGCAATTGATTCAATATGGAATCATGAATAGTCATTGGCTAAACCGATACATAAGAATCTACACTTATATACACTTATATATAAGCGTTTATCCGGAAAAGATTTCACTTAAAATTACCCCATATTTTCTCATATGAAGAATATCACATGAAAAAGAATCAGGTTTAAGCAAACTTATTTACATCTTCAACAGATCTTTCGGGATTTTCCATAATAAAAGATCCCCCTTTTTCGTTAAAAAAATAAAGAAATTAGAAAACTAAAAAAAAGCCTTTGACTTTACTTTCATTCAAATGAAAAAGAAATCCCCATGAATGGCTCAAAGTTTTTAGCCACTTTCACTAAAGAATATACTAAACTCAATCTTTCATTGAAATATTCCATTATAGAATAATCAGAGAATCTGAAAGAATGAAATAATCAGAGAATATTCATAAGAAAAATAGACAATATATTCTTATGTCATAATTATGTATGAATATATTCTAATATGAATATATTCATTATGAAGATTTTCTCATTTTTGATTTATGAAATATGATTTTCTGATTCGAATATTATGATTGACTTCTTTTTTACCATCTCCAATGGAATCTGATTTTCATTGAATTGAAAACATAGAGATAGTTTGAGAAGAAAGTTTCTTTGTTTTCATTATTATGGAGTAGAAAAAGTCTCGGGTAAGGTAAAATCAAAGAGAAAATCAAAATCCTCGGATTCTGGTCTTTTCGCATCCATCTCCATCTTATAAAACAAATAATCGTTAACAAAAGGAATCACAAATATTGAAGAATAAAATACTTGAGTAATTTAATAAATAAAGTAAAAAAAAAGATATGATTATTAAAATTCAGATTGGATAACATTGTATCCAAAATTAAACAGAAAATTGTTGAATTAGATTTTCAATAGAGAAAAATCTTTCGTCTTGGATGCAAACGATCTGGGACGGAAGGATTCGAACCTCCGAATAACGGGACCAAAACCCGTTGCCTTACCGCTTGGCCACGCCCCATTTTTAGTTGGTCTAAAAAAGACTAAGATAAATATTGGTTATTCGTCAATAACCAACCAAAAGAAATATAGGACATGTTGTCCCTAGGATTCAACACAATGGATATAGAATCAAAAAGATTAATTGATCATTACTTAGAATTCAATTAAGATATTGTATGAAAATAGAATTCTTTGTATTCTTATTTTATTGGGGAGAAGTCAAAGAAAAAGAAGAATTCATTTCTTTTATCTGCCTTTTTCTTTTCAATTTTCCCCCAGAAAAACAACTCAATCCAATCTGATAATTTATTATCATTTCAATTTCATTTTAATTTTGAAGAACAAGAAAAGAATATTTGTTATGTTTAATATCTTTAGTTTAATCTGTCTCTGTCTTAATTATACCCTTTATTCGAGTAGTTTCTTCTTCGCCAAATTGCCCGAAGCTTATGCCTTTTTCAATCCAATTGTAGACGTTATGCCGGTTATCCCTGTACTTTTTCTTCTCTTAGCCTTTGTTTGGCAAGCTGCTGTAAGTTTTCGATAAGAATGAAATCTCTATTCAATTCAAGATTTCTTCGATAAAGAACAGATAAATTTTTGATTATGAAAATCAATAAGATCATAAATAATATTCAGATAAGTCTATACATTAGGAACCCTCGATTCAAAAAGCGAGATTCTGGTATTTATTATTGAATTTGAATAAGGGAAGGGGCAATGATCTTGATCTTTAATCAGCTAATCAGCTGATTCTTTTTGTTCTGACTTTTCCTTTAGAAGATCCCATACAATACCTAACTATAGATATGGATATGGCAAGAAATTTTTGGTAACAAAAAAACGAATATTATTCATAATGTTACATTAGAATATTACATTAAAAATAGAAAGAAATTTGGAGCGTCATGTCAAAAATAGTGTATAGCGTGTGTCGTAAAATAGGTGATCTATTTCCTTAAACAAAAAATGATCTTATCTTGGAGATTTTTAATGCTTACTCTTAAACTATTTGTTTATACAGTAGTAATATTCTTTGTTTCTCTCTTCATCTTCGGATTCTTATCTAATGATCCAGGGCGTAATCCTGGGCGTGAAGAATAAAAAAAGAGATGAGATTCGTTTTTACTTTTTCCTTGATTTTTTCATAGGTAAATGTATAAATAAATGGAATAGATGCTAAATAAAGATAAAAGATTTATAAAAGAAACTAATCGAAAATTATTCTAATTCGAAAATATCAAGTGATCAGGGGGGTCGGAGAGAGAGGGATTTGAACCCTCGGTACGAAGAATTCGTACAACGGATTAGCAATCCGACGCTTTAGTCCACTCAGCCATCTCTCCCCATTCAAAATGGGAAATTTATCATGTGATTTCACACGTGAAGTCAAGATTGAGAACAATTTTTCTTTTCCTTCACTTCAATGATCCGAAACAGATTTATCCAATAGAAAGAAGACTTTACTTCTTTTATTTTGTACAAAAGCCGACCTGATTAAGTATAAGTACTGGCCGGGCCAGTACTTCTTTTGTTCCGACGAATAAAAATGAAACAAGAAGACTCATTTTCATTGCCATTCCTAATCATTAGAAATTATATAAGATTATAATGGAGAAATTCTTTCAAAAATTCTAGATTAATCTAGAATATATTCTCTAGTAATTCTAGTAAATTAGAGTATAAATTAGAATATTTAGTCTTTCTATTAAAATTTATAGTAAAAGTGTTCTAGTAATAGTATTCTATTATATAGTAAACTACTATTTTTTGTCTTTCTTTTCTTATTCTTAAGTCTAAGATTCGGAAATTCATCAATGAAAAACAAATTTCATTCTAAATGAAAGTTGAAGTTCAGTATTTGATTCATATTGAATATTATTAATATTTCATATTAATATGAAATAGAAATATATATTAAATAATTAAATATATAATTATAATGAATATGTAGCGGGTATAGTTTAGTGATTAAATATATAATGAATATGTAGCGGGTATAGTTTAGTGGTAAAAGTGTGATTCGTTCTATTAACAACTTCAATAGTTAAGGGGTCTTTCCATTTTTTTCATATTCCATTCCGATAAAAAACTTTATTTCTCAAAAAGATTTAATCCTTTACCCCTCAATAGGACATTTGAGGAAAGAATATACATTCTCAGAATTTCTATCCAAAAGTCAATCAGAATTTTAATAAAAAAATTGGATTATGGAGTTGAGAAGCATAATTTTTTTGATTGGTCATTAAATTCTTCCAATTCAATGAGTATGAATAAAGGATCTATGGATAATAGTACAAAACTTTCAATCGTAACTAAATCTTCAATTTTTGCGCTTAAAAAGGGCAAGATTGAAGCCAAATAGCTAGAAAATGATGGTTTTGGTTTACTAGAACCCTCGGCTTCTTATTTCAGCTCGGTAGAAACAAAATTATTTTCCTTAGGATCCCCCGAATATAAAAGAAATAGGGAACGAAGTAACTAGACTAGAGACTATAAAGATTTGATAGAATCTCCCTCTTCTATAGGGATCATCTAAAAAGCAAGTAACTTTAGATGCATTCGTAAAAAAAGCTGACATAGATGTTATGGATCTCATTTTTTCTATGATGGGAATACATAGATATTCCATAAAGGAGCCGAATGAAACCAAAATCTCATGTTCGGTTTTGAATTAGAGATGTTAAAACTGATCAAACAACGTCGACTATAACCCCTAGCCTTCCAAGCTAACGATGCGGGTTCGATTCCCGCTACCCGCTATATGTATTTAATATTTAATTATTTATTCCTTCACTTCATAGGATATACAGATGCCTTATCCTTTTTGATATGCATCCTTCTTTTTATTGTTTATTGTATTCCCTAAATACGTCACATTTTTTTTTCATAAAAAAAATGTGAAAATAGGAATGAAGAGCGTCCATTGTCTAATGGATAGGACAGAGGTCTTCTAAACCTTTGGTATAGGTTCAAATCCTATTGGACGCAATTTATTTCTATATATCTATTCTAGATAGAGAATAGAAAAAAAAGCAGAACTATATTTTATAAAGGAC